GTTCCTACCCCAAGTGATAGATGATTGATTACAAGATGGTATATATTCTTTATAAAGGACCAGAAATACCTTGCTTACGTATCATTGGGAAGTGCATTAACATAAATACGGCGGTAAGAAGAGGTAATACAAAAGTGTGTAAACTATAAAAACGAGTCAAAGTGGATTGTCCTACACTAGCACTTCCGCGTAATAACTCTACCAGAGGCGAGCCTATTACAGGAATAGCGTCTGGTACGCCTGTTACAATTTTTACTGCCCAATAACCAATTTGGTCCCGAGGTAAGGAATAACCAGTTACACCAAAAGATGCGGTCAATACACCCAAAACCACACCTGTAACCCAAGTCAATTCACGAGGTTTTTTAAAGCCGCCGGTGAGATACACGCGAAATACGTGCAGGATCATCATTAGGACCATCATACTTGCCGACCATCGATGAACTGATCGGATTAACCAACCAAAATTAGCTTCAGTCATTATATATTGAACAGAAGCAAAGGCCTCCGTAACGGTCGGACGATAATAAAAAGTCATAGCAAACCCGGTAGCTACTTGTACTAAAAAACAAGTAAGCGTAATTCCCCCTAGACAATAAAATATGTTGACGTGAGGAGGAACATATTTACTAGTTATATCATCGGCAATTGCCTGAATCTCAAGACGTTCTTCGAACCAATCATAGATTTTATTGAGATAGGTAAATCAAGGGGACCCCCCCGGAGAACCGTATATGAAAATTTCATCTCGTACGGCTCAAACAGAAACACCCAAATACTAGTTCTAACGGATGTGTGTAATATAAAGTTTGAAATTTTTTAATTCTATGATTTATGATTCAATTTTTTTTTTTGAAGATACTAAAGAATAAAAATCCGAAAGCTCTTCTTTGTGGTTATAATGCCAAAAAATCAAGTCGGCTCATTCGTCTATATATTGATCGTTATAGGCCTCTTGAATCTTCTATTTACCTATTTTCTTTGGTGTTATTTATGTGTAATGCGGCTTTACTGCTGTTTTCTTTATTATTGATAGGAATTCTCTTGTTAAGACCCTATGAATTGATTAAAACCTCAGATTCATACTAAAACCACGATGATTCAATAAAACCCTTTCAAACTAAGTCTAAGTCCCAAAATTCCCTGAGTAAGAACCATTGGATCATCACTTATTCAATGAATAGATATAATGACTAAAAATCCAAACCAAAGAAACCTTTGTTTTGTCCTTTGATCAAAATAAGCATAAACGAAAGTTTGAAAGAATCAAAATATTTCTATTTATAACTTCTAACTCTTTGAAAAAATTTTTTGAAGTCCGGACACGAGGTCTGACTATTAAGTATGAATCATAGTTCTAATAGTAATCTATTTCATATATTCCGTGCTCCAGATACTAGAATGAATATCCGACGAAGTAAAACCATCTCTATCAAGATGACAGACCCATTCTCTGTACTATCCATAGGATCATTTATACCAAGTCACACACTCATATTCCGGAAATACAGAAACAAAGAAATTCCACGGTCAAACTACCAAAATAGAATGGGATAAAAATCAGAAACCTAAACGCTTCACTTTGTATTGAAAAAGCCAGTTAATGGTTCTTGGGAATCTAATTCATTGAAATTCCATCCAGTAAAATGGAAGAATTATAAATCTCCAAAATAATAGATAGGAATATCGCGAATAGAGCCATTGCGAGACCCATCAAAGGAGTAGTTCCCCACCCAGGAGCTACTTTACCATATTCTGAATTCAATGGTTTCAATAAACTCCCCGCATTAGTTCGTTTTGGGCGGCCAGATCTAGAACTACCTTCAACGGTTTGTGTAGCCATAATATTTTATATTCAGTAAGATCTGTTGACTTTGTATACCATTCCGTTGTAAATAAATGATCTTATCATAGATCCATTGTGGTCTTAAAACTTTATAATGTCTTAAAACTATATAATCATGGAAACAGCAACCCTAGTTGCCATCTTTTTATCTGGTTTACTTGTAAGTTTTACTGGGTACGCCTTATATACTGCTTTTGGGCAACCCTCTCAACAACTAAGAGATCCATTCGAGGAACACGGGGACTAGTTGAAGTACGGATCCTCCCAATATTGGGAGGATCCGTACTTCAATTCAGATAATGACAAATCATTTCACCTTTTTACTTTTTAGTTGGAACTTTAGGCGGGTCTCGAAAAAAGATAGCGAAAAAAATTATTCCTAGAGTTGAGACTAAAAGGAATGTATAAACCAATGCTTCCATAGATTCGATCGTGGTTTACAATTATAGCTTCCATACCTGTTTATTTGGGATCGTCTCCCGGATAAATAAAGAACAAGAGTCAAAGAAAAGGCAGTGATTCAAATCAAGATTTATCTGGTACCCCATCTAAAAATCACAAAAAGAAAATAAAAATGAAAAGTAACAAGTAACAAAGCATATTGTATCAGACTACTTGTCTTCTTGTAGTTGGATCTCCAAGTTTTTGGAATGCTCCAAATTCCACTTGAGCATCTAAATCTGGATCAATACCAGCAAAAACATCTCGAAACAAGGTTCTAGCACCATGCCAAATGTGTCCGAAGAAGAAGAGCAAAGCAAACGAAGCATGTCCAAAAGTAAACCAACCCCGTGGACTGCTACGAAAAACACCATCGGATTTCAAAGTAGCACGATCTAATTCAAAAATCTCACCCAATTGAGCACGTCTAGCATATTTTTTCACAGTAGCGGGATCGCTATAACTGACTCCGTTGAGTTCGCCGCCATAGAACTCGACAGTTACACCTACTTGTTCGACACTATATTTAGATTCCGCCCTTCTAAAAGGAACATCGGCTCTAACAATTCCGTCTCCGTCTACCAAAACAACCGGAAATGTTTCAAAAAAAGTAGGCATACGACGTACAAAAAGTTCGCGCCCCTCTTTATCTCTAAAGATAGGATGTCCTAACCACCCAACAGCTATTCCATCCCCGTTGTCCATTGAGCCCGCTCTGAATAACCCCCCCTTTGCCGGATTATTGCCGATGTAATCATAAAAAGCTAGTTTTTCGGGAATTTTAGACCAAGCTTCAGATAAACTTTGATTTTCAGCCAACCCAGCACCAATTCTTCGATATATTTCTTGTTGGAAGTATCCTTGATCCCATTGATAACGAGTGGGACCAAATAATTCAATCGGGGTAGTTGCTGAACCATACCACATAGTTCCAGCAACTACAAAAGCGGCAAAAAAGACAGCAGCAATACTACTGGAAAGGACGGTTTCAATATTTCCCATACGTAATCCTTTGTATAGGCGTTGAGGTGGACGTACACTAAGATGGAATAGACCCGCCAATATGCCCAAGGTCCCTGCTGCAATATGATGAGAGGCTATTCCTCCCGGAACAAAAGGATCAAAACCCTCCACACCCCACGCTGGATTTACGGATTGTACCCTTCCAGTTAGTCCATAAGGATCGGACACCCATATTCCAGGACCATACAATCCTGTTACATGAAATGCACCAAAACCAAAGCAAGCCACCCCTGATAGAAATAAATGAATTCCAAAGATCTTAGGCAAATCCAAAGAGGGTTTTCCTGTACGTTCATCAGTAAATATTTCTAGATCCCAATACACCCAATGCCAGATAGCTGCCAAAAAGCACAAGCCCGAAAACACAATATGTGCCCCGGCCACACCTTCGTAACTCCAAATACCCGGATTCGTTACAGTACCCCCTGTGATACTCCAACCGCCCCATGAATTGGTTATTCCTAAACGAGTCATGAAGGGTATAACGAACATACCCTGTCTCCACATTGGATCAAGAACAGGATCAGAAGGATCAAAAACTGCTAATTCGTATAGAGCCATCGAACCGGCCCAACCAGCAACCAGAGCTGTATGCATTATATGGACAGAAATCAAACGACCGGGATCATTCAATACGACGGTATGAACACGATACCAAGGCAAACCCATGGAAATACCCCTTTATCAATGAAAAATAGACACAATGTAACTTTATTGCATTGGAAAAAACTATGCTGTGGACCCTCTTTTTAGTGGATTATCTTGGGGAAAGAATTAATATTTGTTTGATTTGTTTGATTCTTTTCAATTACTTTTAGTAATAATGAAACTATTTTGTTCGTAGGAACAAAAAGAAGCAGATCTATTCTACACCCGATAAGTACCAATACGCAATGGTAGGGGAGTTGATACCATTTTATATGAGTGAATGCATATATATATTTGTTCATCATTCAAAGGACTTATTTGTAATAATTTTCCTTTATTCATTTTGTCTTCTTTATCTTTATCTTTTTTTATAAACTTAGTCAATCTATGGATAAAATATGATAAAGGCCAATATTAGTAGGACACTAAATCCATTGTTACGCTTTCACATCAAAGTGAGATATAGTACTTAATTTTTCTTTTATTTAATGCCTATTGGTGTTCCAAGAGTACCTTTTCGAAGTCCTGGAGAGGAAGATGCATTGTGGATTGACGTATAGTGCGACTTGTCAGATATATTGGGTCATATGGTATTTCCCCATTCTCTTCCCCGATCGAGATATCCTCCCCTTCGCCCAAGAAAGATTGATTGAATTATCAAAAATTTGGAGCGTGAAGTTCAATTAGATCCATTTTTTCGGGAGGGTATACAGATTAATATTATCAATTAGAATAATTTATGGTTATCTTGGTTAGGCCAATAAAATGAAGTATCCAGGCTCCGTTTAGAAAAAAACCGGTAAAAAATCTATTTATGATTACTATTTCTATCATATTCTATTTCTTTATATATTTATAATAGAAGTGATCTCAAACTGTTAATCAATCGAGTAATATGATGAATGCATTGAATATCTGTTGTAAGACATGAAATAAATTGTAAAAAGGAAGTCGTAGCAAAAGGACGTGGTATTGGGGCATTTGTCATATATGTGCAAATCCAAATCGGGCGGATCTTTACTCGGAGTAGAGCATAAACCTAAAAAAATTGAAGAAGCCCATTCAGGAACAAGAAAATTACATCGCGATTGAGATTGTATCTCGATGAAACAATACATCAATGAAAAGTTAGTTAGATAAATTTAGTAATTTTTTTTTATAGATAAACAAAACAGGCCAAAACCCATCTTTTTTGAAAAATGAAAGAAAAGCCCCTTTTTATAAGTTAAAAGCCTGGTATGAAAAAAAAAAAAAATAAAAGAAAGCGCTAGAATCTACATCTACACATTGATTCTTTTTTTTTTTTCGTTATTTTTGTTGAACCGTATGCATCAAAAGGTGCATGTACGGTTTCTAAGGGATACAACTTTATCCCAATCAACCGACTTTATCGAGAACGATTACTTTTTTTAGGCCAAGGGGTTGATAGCGAGATCTCGAATCAACTTATTGGTCTTATGGTATATCTCAGTATAGAGGATGATACCAAAGATCTATATTTGTTTATAAATTCTCCTGGCGGATGGGTAATACCCGGAGTAGCTATTTATGATACTATGCAATTTGTGCGACCAGATATACAGACAATATGCATGGGATTAGCCGCTTCAATGGGATCTTTTATTCTGGTCGGAGGAGAAATTACCAAACGTCTAGCATTCCCTCACGCTTGGCGCCAATGAGTTTTTTATTTGATTTGAGAGAAAAAAGAAGACTATGCCTTCGCGCTATATGAAATATGAATATTAAGTAATAATAGCATGGCACTTCGAATTCGATATGATAAATTTTTTTAACCCTTAAATTATGTATCGAAAGAGTAGTATGAGATAAAAGGTATTTCCGATTTTATCTAATCTATCGGGAGGCCTATTTCAGCGTCACAAACTTTTTTGTTTTCACGCCGGGAGGCTCTTAACAATATTTAGGTTATGAAAGAATATGAAAATAAAAAAAATCTTGTTTTTTTATTTGAAAAAAAAAAAAAAAGAAACTTTGGGATTGCTAAATAACAGACGAAATAAATATATAAAGCAACGGAGCCATCATAGTATTTTTGAACTACTCCAAAAACAAAAAGAAGGGTGGTTATTGGATCATTTACCAACCCGAGTCTGATAGACCCTATATTTAATTTATTTGATATTTAAGTGATATTTAAGTAAGGTAAAAACGAATTCCATTATAGAGCCGTATGCAATGCGTAAAAGATGCCTGTACGGTTGTTCAATTATATATTTTATTATTCTTTATCTCTTCACCTTATCATCATGCGAGATAGAATAAACATTTATTATGTTATATCATCAGGGTAATGATCCATCAACCTGCTAGTTCTTTTTATGAGGCACAGACGGGAGAATTTATCTTGGAAGCGGAAGAACTTTTGAAGCTGCGCGAAACCGTCACAAGGGTTTATGTACAAAGGACAGGCAAACCCTTATGGGTTGTATCCGAAGATATGGAAAGAGATGTTTTTATGTCAGCAACAGAAGCCCAAGCTCATGGAATTGTTGATCTTGTAGCGACTGAATAAAAAAGAAAAAATAACAAAAATTTCAGACGAATTGGTGATTTGAGATTTTATCTTCTTACCGGATTTAATATTCTATTCATTAATCTATTAATATAGAAATAAAATAATTCATAATCATCCGGTTAAGATCGATCTAAACCAGCCCATTATGTATATGATTCAATATGCCAACTATTAAACAACTTATTAGAAACACAAGACAGCCAATCAGAAATGTCACGAAATCCCCCGCTCTTGGGGGATGTCCTCAGCGACGAGGAACATGTACTAGGGTGTATGTGCGACTCGTTCAGATCATGGGCTAGGACAAAAGAAAGAAAACAATTGATCCAGTATCAACGATCAGTACCAGTGAATAGACTAGAATGGAAGAACTCCATTCAATATCTAAAAATCAAAAAGATCTATCCTTCTATTGTGGTATCAAATGTATGGTTTCCGTTGGTGCAAATCCAATCAACTCCGTTTTAAATTTAAGATGAGAAAGAATTCTCCATTGATAGCAAATGATATCCATTAAGCAGGGGAAATACTATTTTAAAAAGCAGAAAAATTATGCCTTACTCTTGCAAGAACGGACTAACAGGGTCAGCTACTCAGCTAATCTTCATAATTAAATACCGTTACTGTATAAGTAGATCTCATTGTGAAAGACCTCGTACTGGATAATTATGGGTAGAGCCAAAGAGTGTGAACTGTACAAGTTAACAATAACATTGATTAAATGAAAGAAGGGCTCCGGTGTATAGAGAGGACCTCACCGTTTAAGAAGTAACCATAGAAACGATGGAACCCACTATATCCATTTATATTTACTACTTTTATGTGTTTTTGATACCTAATATCAATACAATTTTTTCTAGGCATTTCACCTAGAAAAAAAAAAAAAAAATCGTGGTCGGGAAGGTTATAGTAGCAAAAGCCATTGGAATTCAAATTTTATACATTGGAAGAATCCGTTTTGTTATTAATAGACTAGGATACGGGAAGGGAATAACTGAAAGAAAGGAAATCGATTAGTTATTCATCAAAGTTTCATTTATTCAATGACCAGAATTAAACGAGGGTATATAGCTCGAAGACGTAGAACAAAAATTCGTTTATTTGCATCAACCTTTCGAGGGGCTCATTCAAGACTTACTCGTACTATTACTCAACAGAAAATAAGAGCTTTGGTTTCGGCTCATCGGGATAGAGGTAGACAAAAGAGAGATTTTCGTCGGTTGTGGATCACTCGGATAAATGCAGTAATTCGCGAGAATAAAGTATACTTCAGTTATAGTAAATTTATACACAATCTGTACAAGAGACAGTTACTTCTTAATCGTAAAATACTTGCACAAATAGCTATATTAAATAAGAGTTGTCTTTATATGATTTCCAATGAGATCATAAAATAAAGAGATTGGAAGGAATCCGTTGGAATAGTTTAAATGGAGTTCCCTGGAGAATGAACTCTGGGAAGGTAGAGTAGAAATTAGTATGATAAAATATGATAAAGTCATCAAAATGAAGAAAGACGTTAAATAAAAAATATTTATTCCTCTTCTCCCATTTTTTTTCTTACGACAGGACATTTCGATTTTACGATTTTTCGAACAAAAAAAAAAACGTCAATCCGCATTTGAGTTTGGATTGGAATTTTATTTTGATTCAATTCAATTGAAGAGTCAACCTATTTTTTTTCTGGTTCTAAGACCAGCAGCTCTAGCGGTTGACTCGCTTCTTTCAAATTGTTTCTCATTATTAAGAAAAGGTAACGGAGATAAAATACGAGCTTGTTTTATAGCAATAGTAATTAATCGTTGTTGTTTTAAGGTCAATCTATTCACCCGTCTAGATAATATTTTTCCTTGTTCGCTAATAAATCGACTAATTAAACTCATGTTTCTATAATCAATTCGATCCCCCGATTGGATCGGAGGCAAACGCCTACGAAAAGATCGCTTAGATTTAAGAAAGATTCGCTTGGATTTATCCATGGTTTGTTTATTCCTTATCCTGAAAATCCCAATCCTATTTCTTAATTCTACATCATCTTTGATCCGATTGAAATAGGATTTGGTTTGTTTATATTTATTTGTTTCTATTTAAATAAATAAAAAAAAAAATTTAAATAAATTATATATATATATTGTTATATATAATATGTAATTTTTCATCTTCCTTGGAAGACTGACACACGAGCGATCGGTTCGATCTATTTCTTTATCTCCCCATGAATCGTATGTTTGTAACAACAGGGACAGAATTTTCTCAATTCCAATCGACTAGGCGTATTGTGTCGATTCTTTTGAGTAATATATCTGGAAATGCCCATTGATTCCTTATTAACACGATTTCGAACACAACTGGTACATTCCAAAATAACCGTTACTCGGACATCTTTACCCTTAGCCATGAACCTCCTTTGGTTTTTGATTCACTCAATTCTTTAATTTTCCGACCCGAAGCAAGGAAGAAGAAAGGACACAAAAATAGAAGCAGGTAACTCGAAATAAAATTATGAAAGAAATATTTTGTTGCAATCAATATAGTAATAAATAATAAGTAATATAATGATTTCTAACTATATTTCTAATTTTTAATTGCCGTACAGTATTTCATTTTCAGTTAAGTATCTTGTATGATATTGTTGCCCCAACCACCGCATTTCCGTTCTATTATTAATTTAATTTGAGCCTGAGCCCGAGTTCATAGTTTCACTGAGGGTGAAACCGCTTTTTCTTTGTTTTTTTTTTTTTAGAAAGAATAAGTAAAAAAAGAAAAAACAAAGAAAAAAAGAAGGGAGGGGTAGGGATTAGTTACAGATATTTGATTGTATCTCTAATCTTCTTCCCCCTTCCCATATCAATAGCTAGAATGAAAAAAAGGGGAATATCAACGCATCCGGAAAAAAACGATTGATCTCTATCAATAAACCTGCTAAAGCCCCGAACCATAGAGTACTTACTACCGGTGCCACGGAGAGATATGTTTTTAGATCTCGCATTTTAAAAACTCCTCTTTCTGTATTCGTTATTGTAATTTTATTGTAATTTGTAATACCTAATGGTAATACATATATGACCGGATGTGTATATGTAGTTAATGACTTACCACTTGTACGCGGAGTTCCTAATTCAAATTGAAATGTACAAAATAGATATTTATTTAAAGAAAAAAATACGTCCATTTCCGCCTTAAATTCCTAAAAAATATTAATTTTTTGTGGTAGATTTCATATTTATTTCATACTTTATATAAGTCTTTTACCATATTATATGTTTGTTATATGATATATGAGACCAAAAGGAAGAAGGAAGAAATGATAAGATAGTTTGTGTATATCAATGTAGGAAATAAAGATGTGGAAAACAAGGCAGGGATTCTCTACAATGACACTGTAGACCAATTGAAAGGGATGTAGCGCAGTTTGGTAGCGCGTTTGTTTTGGGTACAAAATGTCACGGGTTCAAATCCTGTCATCCCTACCTATTACTTATCTTCTGAGCAGTAACGAGGGA